AAGCTCCGGGTAAGATATGCACTTCCTCGGGAATGAAAAAAAATCGATCTATTTTCATTTTGTATTTTGGCCGAAATTCTTTTGTTCTTCGATACTCAATCAAATCCTCTTTTTTGACGATAGAATCCGCCTCTATAGTCCCATATTTAGTAATTCCCGAACTCTTTCTTCTATATCGAGGATCGTCGAAATAAGCAAGAATACTATTTATACGGAAAAGACCATTTATGGGTATTTCAATCGAGATACCTGAACGGGGTATTAGTTCTTTTTCTTGTTCTTGATTCGATTGTAATGGAATGATGAATCTATTTCTTCGTCTCTTTGCCAATAAATCAGAATTCTCGTCAAGAATAGCGGGGTATATAAAATTACAATGACCCTTACATATGATTCGATCAGGTACTGAATAATCAAGAACCCCCCCCTCCTTTTTACCAGAAGGATCCGACCTAAACAATTTATGTCTCGCTTGATCATCAGTCACTGAAAGGTTAGAAATATATTTTCGTTCGACAGAAAGAGAATGAATATTTATTTGATCTTGATCCTTGTGGAGCGAAAAAGGGACTATACTGGATCTGTGCGGAACTCCTGATAATATCCACAAATGGCTTGTTTTTGGTAAGAGATGAACATTACCATATGTATATTCGGGTGCATGGTACACAGCGGTACTCCAGTGCATTTCTCCCTCTGAGTCAGAATAAATATGTTTTCGGACCCTCTCTTTAAAATTCAAGATGGATGCTTCGGCGCGAATCTCGGCAATGACTTGTTCTGATTCTACATATTGATCATTTTTAACTAAAATCAAACTTTTTGGTGGAATATTCACATTATGTAGAATATCTTGACCCTCAATAGTTACATATAGGTCTATATAACATAGAAAAGCTGGATAGCCGTGACGTGTACGTGTGGGATGAACCAAATGTTCATTGAATTTGATTTTTCCATTATCAGGAGCTCGTACATGTTCCGCCGTACCGCCTGTAAATACTCCACCGGTATGAAAAGTTCTTAATGTTAGTTGAGTCCCGGGTTCCCCAATAGATTGACCCGCAACAATACCTACCGCTTCTCCCAATTCGACCAGGTCGCCATGAGTGGGACTACGGCCATAACATAATCGACAGATCCAAGATGTACTCCTGCAAGTAAAGGGAGTTCTAATAGATATTGATTTTGCTCTAAAGGTTATGAATCGATTAACAAGTCCAATCCCAATATCTTGATTTCGAATGGCAACGCATCGTGAACCCATATATATATTGTCCGCTAATACACGACCAATTAATGTTTGGATAAAAATTCTTTCTGTTATCATCCCATTTTGAAGACTCACAGAAATACCTCGGATGGTGCCACAATCTGTTCTACGTACAACAATGTGTTGAACTACTTCAACAAGTCTGCGCGTGAGGTATCCAGCATCTGATGTTCGTACAGCAGTATCCACAACTCCTTTGCGAGCTCCGTAGCAGGAAATAATATATTCCGTTAAAGAGAGTCCTTCGCGTAAATTGCTTTGAATGGGTAAATCAATCATTTGTCCTTGAGGATCCGACATTAATCCTCTCATACCTACTAATTGATGGACCTGAGATGCATTTCCTCTAGCTCCCGAAAAAGACATTATATGGACTGGGTTAGAAGGATCAGTCATCCTAAAATTAGGATTCATTTGTTGTCGTAAATATTCACTTGTAGCATACCAGATCTCAATGGATTGACGTAATTTTTCTACCGCGTGTACATTCCCATAATGATGGTGTTTTTCCAAAATTAAACTTTGTTGTTCCGCATCTTGTACTAGCCACCCCTTGGAAGGTATTGTTAAAAGATCATCAATTCCTAATGAAATGGATGTAGTAGTGGCTTGCTGGAAACCCAGAGTCTTTACTTGATCCAGGACATGTGATGTATATGCCATTCCAAAGTGATCTATTAATCTGCGAATAAGTCGTTTCATGGCAGTTCCATCTATCGCTTTATTGTGAAAGACTAGATCGGCCCGTTCTGCCATAAGTACCTCGCTATTCAGTTGAGTAGGATTCGACAATGGATTTGAGTCAGTGATTCGAAGACTGCCTTTCCTCGATCTTGATTAGCGGAGAAATTCACGAATTAGAATACTAGTTGAGACGGGGAGACCCGAATCGAATTATCGCGGGTATCATAGAATTTTTTAGCTTAGGTACTATATGAGCAAGCCCGGCAAAACCCTTGTACGGCTTCTTCTATCTCTCGATAAAAAGAAATATGACCAACAGTGGTTCGAATGTCTATACAAAAGATTTCCTTGTTGACATTTCTTACTATTAGATAGTGACCATAAATCTCATGATAGGTACCAAAAGATTCACATTGAACTTCGATAGGAACTTCTCTTGATGCAATCACGCGTTGATCTAGTCGCCACCGAAGCCACAAAGGACTAGCTAAATTGATTCGTCTCTGCCGATAAGCTCCAAGTGCATCATAGGAATTACAAAAA